AATTATTAATAAAGACATTTATAATAATGAAATAAATGAACAAAGAATTATTAAAAGAAATCAAAATACCATTCACTTTATTTCCACTATTGAAAATAGACTTTTTAATATTAGAAAGAAAAATAAGAATTTAACGATAAGTTATGACCTATCCTTTGTCTCCCAAGCATATGTGTTTTTAAAATTATCACGAATACAAGTTATTAACTTGCATAAATTAAGGTCTGTCCTTCAATATTACGGAACATCTTTTTTTATTAAGAATAGACTAAAGCATCTTTTTGAAGAACAAGGAACTTTTTATTACGAATCAAAAGAGAAAAACCCATTAAATTACGAAATAAATAAATGGAAAAACTGGCTAAGGCTAAGAAGTCATTTTCAATATCATTTGCCTCAGAGTACATGGTCTAGGTTAGTAACCAAAAAATGGAGAAATAGGATCCAACAAGAAAATAGAATCAAGCAAGACTCTATATTTCAAAATAAAAATTTAAACAAAAGGGGGTCACAGGAAGAAGCCAAATTGTTTAGTTATGAAAAAGAAAATCATTTTAAGGTATACCAATTAATGAATCACGAACAGAATTTTATAAAAAATTCTAAATATAATCTTTTATCCTCTAAATCTATTAATTATAAAGATCAAATCTTTTCTAATTCCAAGATAGATAAAGAAAAATTTGTTGATATGTCAGCAGGCATCCCTATGAATAATTATTTATTCTCTAATTTTCTAAGTGAATACAATATTACGAGTATAGATCAAATTCCGGATAGAAAATATTTGGATTGGAGAATTCTCCACTTTTGCTTTCAAAAAAAAATAGATATTGAGTCCTGGCTCAATATCGATACCAAGAATAATCAAAATATTAAGCAAAATTATCAAATAATTAATAAAATAACAACTAAGGAGGGTGCTACCAACCAAAAAAAAGAAACTTTTTTGATTGGATGGGAATGAATGAAGAAATCCTAAGTCGTTCTCTGCCGAGTCTCAAATTTGACTTCTTTCCAGAATTTGAATTACTTTCTAATGTATATAAGATGAAACCCTGGATCATACCAATCAAATTACTTCTTTTCAATTTCAATGAAAATGAAAATCTTAATAAAAAAGACATTACTACAAATAGAAAGAAAACGGATTTTCTATCATTGAATAAAAAAGAATCTTTGAGTTTTGAATTAGAAAATCCAAATACCGAATCTGCAGTCCAACCGGAGCTTGAATCAGATGAACAAAAAGAAGAAAATCTTAAATCAGTTTTGTCAAAGCAAGAAAAAAATGTTAAAGAAGATTATGAAGAATCCGACATAAAAAAACATATGATGAAAAAAGAATATAAAAATAATACAGAAGCAGAACTTGATTTCTTTTTCAAAAAGTATTTACGTTTTCAATTGCGGTGGAATGAACTTATAAATCAAAAAATGCTGAACAATCTTAAAGTATATTCTCTTTTGATTAGACTGATAAATCAAAAAGAAATTTTGATATCTTCCATTCAGAGAGGAGAAATAAGTCTAGATCTTATGATAATTGAAAAAGATTTGAATTTGACTATTCCAGAATTAATCAAAAAAGGAATATTGGTTATGGAACCAGTTCGTCTGTCTGTAAAAAATGATGGATATTTTATTATATATAGAACTATAGGTATCTCATTGGTTCATAAGAATAAGTACCAAATAAATGAAAGATACAAACAAAAAAGATATGTTCATTTTGAGAAATTCATGGAAAGACATCAAAAATTGATTACAAATAGAGACAAAAGTCATTATGATTTCGTTGTCCCTGAAAATATTCTATACCCTAAACAACGTAGAGAATTTAGAATTTTAATTTCTTTCAATTCAAAGAACCAAATTGCTAGCTATAAAAATCTAAGATTTGATACTAAGATAAAAAATTGTAGTGAAGTTTTGAATAAAACCAAAGATCTTGATAGAAATAAAAATAACCTAATTAAATTAAAGTTATTTCTTTGGCCCAATTTTCGCTTAGAAGATTTAGCTTGTATGAATCGCTATTGGTTTAATACTAATAATGGAAGTCGTTTCAGTATGTTAAGGATACATATGTATCCACGATTGAAAAGGAGTTAATGAGATATTTCTTTTCCGATATCTATCATTTTTTACTTCAAGTATATGAAAATAAATGCAGGCGCACGTCCATTGTTTTACATTCGATTTTGATACATGATATCAATTTAATGATATATCAATTTTATCTATAAATGAATCAACGGAATTTTCTTATTTTAGATCTTCAGATCTGAAATCTTTTTTATCTTTTCCAAAAATATAGCATGTTTTTTTTTCATACCTATCTGAATCCAATTCAAAAATGGAGTTGATTAATTTGATTTGATAAAATTCAGAAGTTTCTAACTAAATTCAAATCATTGTTTAAAAGGAACTAGCATTATTATTACTGATCAATAGAATGAATATGCTTAAACTTAATTAAAAAAGGGGATTCCTTTATGATAAAGATTTCATTTCAAGAAAAAAAAGAAGAAAACAGAGGGTGCGTAGAATTTCAAATAGTCAGTTTGACAAATAAGATACGACGACTTACTTCACATTTGAAATTGCACAAAAAAGACTATTTATCTCAGAGAGGTCTACGAAAAATTCTGGGGAAACGGCAGCGGCTGTTGTATTATTTGTCAAAAAAGAATATAGCACGTTATAAAGAATTAATTAATCAGTTGGATATTCGGGAGTCAAAAAATCGTTAATTTTTAATTAGTTAATTTATTAGATCTTAATTTTTGAGAAAATTTTTTTTTTTTTCAGTAATTCAATTCATGTAAGAATGAATAAAGGAAAAACTTATGAATATACCAGCAACAGGAAAAGACTTTATGATAGTCAATATGGGCCCTCACCACCCATCCATGCATGGTGTTCTTCGTCTAATCGTTACTCTAGATGGTGAAAATGTTATCGATTGTGAACCAATATTAGGTTATTTACACAGGGGAATGGAAAAAATTGCGGAAAACCGCACAATTATACAATATCTGCCTTATGTAACACGATGGGATTATTTAGCTACTATGTTCACAGAAGCAATAACCGTAAATGGACCAGAACAATTGGGAAATATTCAAGTCCCTAAAAGAGCCAGTTATATCAGAGTAATTATGTTGGAATTGAGTCGTATAGCTTCTCATCTCTTATGGCTTGGCCCTTTTATGGCGGATATTGGGTCACAGACCCCCTTCTTTTATATTTTCAGAGAACGAGAATTAATATATGATCTATTTGAAGCTGCTACCGGTATGAGAATGATGCATAATTATTTTCGTATCGGGGGGATATCGACCGATCTACCTTATGGTTGGATAGATAAATGCTTGGATTTTTGCGATTATTTTTTAACTGGAGTTGTTGAATATCAAAAACTTATTACACGAAATCCTATCTTTTTAGAACGGGTTGAAGGAGTCGGCATTATTGATGGAGAAGAAGCAATAAATTGGGGATTATCCGGACCAATGCTACGAGCATCCGGAATCCAATGGGATCTTCGTAAAATTGATCGTTATGAATGTTATGACGAATTTGATTGGGAAGTTCATTGGCAAAAACAAGGGGATTCATTAGCTCGTTATTTGGTACGAATCAATGAGATGACGGAATCCATAAAAATTATTCAACAGGCTCTGGAAGGAATTCCAGGGGGTCCCTATGAAAACTTAGAAATGCGAAGTTTTGATAGAAAAAAAAATCCAGAATGGAATGATTTTGACTATAGATTTATTAGTAAAAAGGCGTCTCCCACTTTTGAATTGCCAAAACAAGAACTTTATGTGAGAGTTGAAGCCCCAAAAGGCGAATTGGGAATCTTTCTGATAGGAGACAAAAGTGGTTTTCCTTGGAGATGGAAAATTCGCCCGCCGGGTTTTATTAATTTGCAAATTCTTCCTCAGCTAGTTAAAAGAATGAAATTGGCTGATATTATGACAATACTCGGTAGTATAGATATCATTATGGGAGAAGTTGATCGTTAAAATGATAATTAATACAACAGAAGTACAAGCTATAAATTCTTTTGTTAAACTAGAATCTTTGAAAGAGGTTTATGGACTCATCTGGATTCTTGTCCCTATTTTGAGTCCTCTATTGGGGATTCTAACAGGTGTACTAGTAATTGTGTGGTTAGAAAGAGAAATATCCGCAGGAATACAACAACGTATTGGGCCTGAATACGCCGGTCCTTTGGGAATTCTTCAAGCTGTAGCGGATGGGACAAAATTACTTTTCAAAGAAAATCTTCTTCCATCAAGAGGAAATGCCCGTTTATTTAGTATTGGACCATCTATTGCAGTTATATCAATTTTGCTAAGTTATTCAGTAATTCCTTTTAGCAATCACCTTGTTTTAGCTGATCTAAATATTGGGATTTTTTTATGGATTGCTATTTCAAGTGTAGTCCCTATTGGACTTCTTATGTCAGGATATGGGTCAAATAATAAGTATTCTTTTTTAGGTGGTTTGCGAGCTGCTGCTCAATCGATTAGTTATGAAATACCATTAACTCTATGTGTTTTATCAATATCTCTACGTGTGATTCGTTGAAACATAAACTTTTCTTTCTCTATTCTATTCCTTTCGGTATAGACAAATAAATTGAATGAATTGAATATATATCTTTCTTATTTCTTTTTGAAATTAATAAAATCAATTTGATAGTCATATATGAGTGAAAAAAAAAACGGCTTCTAAATTCGCAGTAAAAAGAAAAATGAAATCTCATTTCCTATGTACAAAGGTTAAGTGGAAACAAACATAAATAAGTATAAGAATAACTTTACCCCAAGATTGGTTTATTAGTCATCCTGGCTTGAAGCGGGTTCAAAAGATTAACCATATGATATCGCTTGGATGGATTTACATATATGGATTCCCGAGCAGATAATTGGAAAAAAAAAGAGTGGATGATTAGGAAGACAAAAATACACAAAGGATTCGTAATAGAGATTAACAAAATGGAAAAGGATATTTATGCATAACATAAAAAAAGGATGCTAATTGGGGCTTTAAATTGGTAGAAATGATCAGACAGTACTCCCTAACATCCCAATTCAGAGTATTTCTCCTATCCACAGATTAAAGCAATGACTATCAGGAACGAAATAATCTTTTATTTTTTTAGTCTCCCATCTTTTTAAGAATCGGAATGAAAAAGAGATCTTTTTTATTTCAACAAATAGAATGTTTAATTCTTTTTCGTAATCCAAAAATCTATGGTATAGAATGTCTAATTATTTTTCGTAATCCAAAAAATCTATGGTCTAAAATACCTATTGATATTTCTAGAAAGAGTATTTTATTGAATTAAAGTATTAAGTCATTACTCATTAAAAGAATAGAAATTCTTAAATAAAATAAAGGATGAGATGAATTCCAAAGCACTTTTTTGATTTATTATTAGAGTCATAGCAGACAGAATTCCATTGGTATAATTCGGGACCTTCTAATAGGTTTAATTTAATCTATTCTCCAGCACAACCATAATATTCCTAAAAAAATATTAATATAAATAAAAAGAAAAAGACAAAATGGGTCCTTAAATTTGCTTTGTGGCCCTCGAGGAGTCGTATGAGATGAAAATCTCATGTACGATTTTGGAATAGCGGCGAGAACAATGGTGTTCTCATCGACTATGATTATCTAACAGTTCAAGTACAGTTGATATAGTTGAGGCACAGTCAAAATATGGATTGTGGGGGTGGAATTTGTGGCGCCAGCCTATAGGTTTTATCATTTTTCTAATTTCTTCTCTAGCAGAATGTGAGAGGTTACCCTTTGATTTACCAGAAGCAGAAGAAGAATTAGTAGCAGGTTACCAAACTGAGTATTCTGGTATTAAATTTGGTTTATTTTATGTTGCTTCCTATCTAAATCTATTAGTTTCGTCATTATTTGTAACAGTTTTATACTTGGGCGGTTGGAATCTTTCTATTCCGTACATATTCAGTCCTGGGTTATTTGAAATAAAAGGGGGGGATGAACTCCTTGGAACAACATTTGGTTTATTTATTACATTAGCTAAAACTTATTTGCTCTTGTTCATTTCTATCACGACAAGATGGACTTTACCTAGACTAAGAATGGATCAACTATTAAACCTTGGATGGAAATTTCTTTTACCTATTTCTCTCGGTAATCTATTATTAACAACTTCTTCCCAACTATTTTCACTGTAAGGAAAAAAGCAATACAATATTGATTATTTGTTTTAAACAAGAGAAAGAAAGAGAAAATAATTCACAGATATTTACGATATGTTTCCTATGGTAACCGGGTTTATGAATTATGGTCAACAAACAGTACGAGCAGCAAGGTACATCGGTCAAAGTTTCATGATTACTTTATCCCATACAAATCGTTTACCTATAACCATTCAATATCCCTATGAAAGATTGATAACAGCGGAGCGTTTCCGCGGTAGAATCCATTTTGAATTTGATAAATGCATTGCTTGTGAAGTATGTGTTCGTGTATGTCCTATAGATCTTCCCGTTGTTGATTGGAAATTTGAAACTGATATTCGAAAGAAACGATTATTTAATTACAGTATTGATTTTGGCATTTGTATATTTTGTGGGAACTGTGTTGAGTATTGTCCAACAAATTGTTTGTCAATGACCGAAGAATATGAACTTTCTACTTATGACCGTCATGAATTGAATTATAATCAAATAGCATTGGGTCGTTTACCAATGTCCGTAATTGACGATTATACTATTCGAACAATTTTGAATTCGCCTCAAATTTGAAATGGGTAAAACCTTGATTAATAAATAATTCAAAATAACTAAGGTTCATTTTTTCTTTGTTCCAAATAATGGGATCTTTCTCTTTAGTTAGTCAAGAACTACAAATTCGTAATCAAAAATGAGGAATGAGACTTACGACTTAATTTTACTAAAAATTCATTCTATAAATTTAAGAAAGAGACTTACGACTTAATTTTACTAAAAATTCATTCTATTAATTTAATATATCCGTAAGTGGTCTGAAATAGGTGGGTTCAAAATACCCCTTGTTTCCAATAAAGAAAAAAACTCAATTGTCCAATAACTGTACCTACCTTAATGATACCCATTAGATTGAAATTGAATTTAATTCAATTCAAAACATATCATAAAAAAGATTTCCTGGTCAGGTCAATAAGGTCATGAAAAGCATTTTTTTGATTTTTTTATTTTACATATAATGGATTTGCCTGGACCAATCCACGACTTTCTTTTAGTTTTTCTGGGATCATGCCTCATATTAGGAGGTCTGGGAGTGGTATTAGTGACCAACCCAATATATTCTGCCTTTTCCTTGGGATTTGTTCTTGTATGTATATCCCTATTCTATATTCTATCAAATTCCCATTTTGTAGCTGCTGCTCAGCTCCTTATTTATGTAGGGGCCATAAACGTTTTAATCCTATTTGCTGTGATGTTCATGAATGGTTCAGAATATTACAAAGATTTCAATTTACAAACCATTGGACACGGAATTACTTCCTTGGTTTGTACAAGTATTTTTCTTTCCTTAATTACGACTATTCTGGATACGTCATGGTACGGGATCATTTGGACTACAAAATTAAAACAGATTCTAGAACAAGATTTGATAAGTAATAGTCAACAAATTGGAATTCATTTATCAACAGATTTTTTTCTTCCATTTGAACTTATTTCAATAATTCTTTTAGTTGCTTTAATAGGTGCAATTACTGTGGCTCGTCAATAACAAATTCAAAGAGTAATCAAAATGAAACTTATTCTATGTTATCACATCTATTTTTCTTCAATTCTCTTTGATTGAATACTATTCATGTCATATATAAAATAGAAATTCTTTTATTCAATTTATTATACCAATACCAATCAATCTATTTTTTTGTCCATACTTTTTCCCTTCTAATCCAGCGAATTCGTTGAATTATTTTCCAGAATCAAAATTGATAAGGAGCTGGTCAATGATGCTTGAACATGTACTTCTTTTGAGTGCCTATTTATTTTCCATTGGGCTTTATGGATTAATCACGAGTCGAAACATGGTTCGAGCTCTTATGTGTCTTGAACTTATACTCAATGCAGTTAATATGAATTTCATAACATTTTCTGATTTTTTTGATAACCGCCAATTAAAAGGAGATATTTTTTCCATTTTTGTTATAGCAATTGCAGCCGCTGAAGCAGCTATTGGATTAGCTATAGTTTCCTCAATTTATTGGAATAAAAAATCAACTCGTATCAACCAATCAACTTTGTTAAATAAGTAAGATTAATAATAAAAAAGATAATATTTTTTAATTTGTTGAATTAGCATATATAATAAGTTGGAACTAACTAGATCATACTCGGAAAAACAAAACATAAGGAATCAAAGTATCTTGACCTTTTTTTATGAATGAGTTTACCCAGAATTGATTAAAAAAATTTTGTTTTTGTAAAGTAAATTATCGATTCATCTAGTATTTTAATATAAGAGTAATTTATAAGTTTACTAGATTGAAAATTTATGACATTCCAAAAATTATAGATCCCATGTCCCATTCAGTAAAAATTTATGATACATGTATAGGATGCACTCAATGTGTCCGAGCCTGCCCCACAGATGTATTAGAGATGATACCTTGGGACGGATGTAAAGCTAAGCAAATAGCTTCTGCTCCAAGAACAGAGGACTGTGTTGGTTGTAAGAGATGTGAATCCGCCTGTCCAACAGATTTCTTGAGCGTTCGAGTTTATTTATGGCATGAAACAACTCGAAGCATGGGTTTGGCTTATTAATACGTTCCAAAAACCTCATTTGAATACATTTTGAATCCATTTGAATTTTTAACTGACAAGAACCCGTACTCAAAAAAACTATATAGATATAGCAATTTAATATGATTTTTTGAGTATGGGTTCTTTGGTCCAAGTGTATCTTGTCTTTACCACGAATTATATTCCTTGGTTAACAATAATTGTACTTTTCCCAATATCCGCGGGTTCATTGATTTTTTTTCTCCCTCATAGAGGAAATAAGGTAATGAGGTGGTATACTATATGTATATGTGTACTCGAACTTCTTCTAATGACCTATGCTTTAAGTTATCATTTTAAATTCGACGATCCATTAATTCAACTGGCTGAAGGTTATAAATGGATCAATATTTTTGATTTTTATTGGAGACTGGGAATAGATGGACTTTCTATAGGACCCATTTTACTAACGGGATTTATCACTACTTTAGCTACATTAGGGGCTTGGCCCCTTACTCGAGATTCCCGATTATTCCATTTCCTGATGTTAGCAATGTATAGTGGTCAAATAGGATCATTTTCTTCTCGAGATCTTTTACTTTTTTTCATCATGTGGGAATTAGAATTAATTCCCGTTTATTTACTTATATCCATGTGGGGAGGAAAGAAACGTCTCTATTCAGCTACGAAGTTTATTTTGTACACTGCTGGAAGTTCGGTTTTTTTATTAATAGGGGTTTTGGGTATAGGTTTATATGGTTCCAATGAGCCAACATTAAATTTTGAAATATTAACTAATCAATCTTACCCCATCGCATTAGAAATAATATTCTATATTGGATTTCTTATTGCTTTTGCCGTTAAATTACCAATTATACCTTTCCATACATGGTTACCTGATACCCACGGCGAGGCACATTACAGTACTTGTATGCTTCTTGCCGGAATCTTATTAAAAATGGGAGCCTATGGATTAGTTCGAATCAATATGGAATTATTACCCCATGCTCATTCTATATTTTCTCCCTGGTTGATAGTAGTAGGTACAATACAAATAATTTATGCAGCTTCAACATCTTCTGGCCAACGTAATTCAAAAAAAAGAATAGCTTATTCTTCTGTATCTCATATGGGTTTCATTATTATCGGTATCGGTTCTATAACGGATCCAGGACTCAATGGAGCTATTTTACAAATAATATCTCATGGATTTATTGGCGCTGCACTTTTTTTCTTAGCAGGAACAAGTTATGATAGAATGCGTCTTGTTTATCTCGACGAAATGGGTGGAATGGCTATCTCGATTCCAAAAATATTTACAATGTTCAGTATCTTATCGATGGCTTCTCTTGCATTACCCGGCATGAGTGGTTTTGTTGCAGAATTTATAGTTTTTTTTGGAATAATTAGCAGCCAAAAATATTTCTTAATAGAAAAAATATTAATTACTTTTGGAATGGCAATTGGAATAATATTAACTCCTATTTATTCATTATCTATGTTACGCCAAATGTTCTATGGATACAAGCTAATTAATGCCCCAAATTTTTCGTTTTTTGATTCCGGACCACGAGAATTATTTCTTTCACTCTCTATTCTTTTACCCGTAATAGGCATTGGTATTTATCCTGATTTTGTTCTCTCACTATCAAGTGACAAGGTCGAGGCTATTCTATCTAATTTTTTTTATCGATAGTTTTCGAGAATAAATAAAGTCTTTTTAAAGTTGAAATTAAGTATAAAACATTAAATGGAATTGGAATACAACGTCTTTGAGCTTTATGAGAACCTTTTGAATCAAACCGTGTCGTGATTCAAAAGGTTCTTGTAGTTTCTACGAGATTTCCTTACTTAACTTAATAATATATATATTAGACCATCTTTAGATTTGCAATTTCTTTCTTATTAAAGTGGAATTAGATTCTTATTAAAGTGAATTAGATGTTAATATAAATGAACCATAGCTATGTAAACCTATTCCCAAGAGATTGACTCCAAAATAGCATATCCAAATTATAATAAAGCCCATAGAAGCCACAATTGAAGAATTTAGACCTCCTAAGTTGCTATTTGTTCTAATATGTAAATAAATCGCGAATATCATCCAAGTAATAAATGCCCAAGTTTCCTTTGGGTCCCAATTCCAATATGATCCCCACGCTTCATTAGCCCATACTGCTCCTGAAAGAATGCCTATGGTTAAAAAGATAAACCCAAGACTAATAATACGATAACTCCAATGATCCAGTTTTTGAATCAATTGATATCGGTAATAATTTTTAGAAGAAATCCAATTAGTTTTTAGTTTTAATAAACTATTGTTTTTATTAACCAATTTTATTCCTTTTTGAAATGTAATGACTAGAAGAGCTACTGATAATAATGATCCACATAAGAGAGCGCCATAGCCTAATATCATCATACTTACATGCATCATTAACCACTGGGATTGGAGAGCAGGTACTAAGATTACGGATTCGGGCATTTTGTTTAAAAGACCTGAAGTAGCAAAACCTTGACTAAAAATAGCACTTGGTGTGCTTATTGTGTTTAAAAAATCATTTTTATGCTTTTGATTAAAGTAGAGAAGTATATGAATAACTGAAAAACTCCAGGAAAGAAAAATTAATGATTCATATAAATTACTTAGTGGAAAATACCCTGAATAAATCCAACGAGTGGCTAATAATCCTGTTATAGAGAAAAAGGTAACTATCGTACCTTTGGTTGATGAATCATACAGTCTTTCTATTTCAGCGACATCAATTAATAAGGTTAAAAAATAAATTGTAATTACAATCGAAACGACCGAAAAAGATATATGAGTTAATATATGCTCTAAAATTGAAAAAATCATAAAAATTCTTAACTTAAAAAAGTTAGGGTTTCTCCAATTATACTATACTGAATCAAAATCGGGAATTCCATTTTTTTTTTAAATTTATACTATACTGAATCAAAATCGGGAATTCCAATTTTTATATAAACTTCTTCTATCTCTTTTATGATTGGATCTCTTTAGAGAGATCCTATGCCGCTACTCGGATTCGAACCGAGATGCTCTAGCACTGCTTCCTAAGAGCAGCGTGTCTACCAATTTCACCATAGCGGCTTGTCAAAAAAAAATTATAACTCATTATTATGCAATCGTCGAGGTCGAGATTCAAAAAAAGAAAATTCAATGCAAATTCGAATAATATTTAGCAAAATAAATTGGAAAAGTTGCTTGTTTTTCTAAATTGGGTTAGAAAGAAAAGATGTTCCAAGCAAAGGATATAATAATTTAGAGAAAAAATTTAGAAAGGTCTAAAATTTAAAAGATTAAAACTGAATCAATTAGTTACTTAGTAAATAGTATTTCTTAGAAAAATCCAAAGAAAAGAAAAAAACTTTTCCACATAATACTTATTATGGTAAGAAGACTGGGCGATGGGGAAAAAATCCCCATCTCGGAAATCAAAAAAAAAGAAATAAAGAAGGGTGTCTATATTATCCTTATTTTATTATTAATACTAGATTTTAGAATTTAATAGACAAAAGTAATTATAGGAAATAGAAATGATTCTATTTTTATACTTATAAAAATTTTTGAATTTGAATTTTGCCAATTCAGATTAGTCTAATGGTTTACCGTTTATTTGTCGTATAAAAAAGCTTTTTGAATTACCTGTAGAAAGAGATTTTGCTAATGAAAAAGCTTTCAATGCTGTCCAATACCCTTTCTTTTTCCAAATATTTTTACGAATACGTTTTTTTGATATAGAAGTACGTTTTTTTGGAACTGCCATTCAATAAAAAGAGGTTATTCCGTCCTATAATTGGATGTGAAAGACATCTATTCTTTGTTTAAAATAAAAGCAATTCTTTTTTCTTATTCGTTATCCGGATATTTATTTATTTTTTAGATTATATATACTATACTATCTTCAAAACAAAAATTCAAATAAATATGGAATGGAAAATTCAAGGATTGAGAAAAAATTTATACAAATTCCAAATAGAAAAAAATCCATTTTAGTTTAGTCTGAAATATTTTCCATTTTTTGCCTCCTTTGAAAAGAGCTACGACTCTATGAATCAGAACTAATTAAGAATAAAATAAAAAGGTTTTTCTTTTATGGAACATACATACCAATATTCATGGATCATACCCTTAATTCCACTTCCCGTTCCCCTTTTAGTAGGAATCGGACTTCTACTTTTTCCAACAGCAACAAAAAATCTTCGCCGTATGTGGACTTTTCTTAGTATTTTTTTGTTAAGTATAGTTCTGGTTTTCTCAGTTGATCTATCTATTCAACAAATAAGTCAAAGTCCCAGTCATCAATATGTATGGTCTTGGACAATAAACAGTGAATTTTCTTTTGAGCTCGGTTACTTTATTGATCCACTTACTTCTATTATGTCAATATTAATTACTACCGTTGGAATTTTTGTTCTGATTTATAGTGATAATTATATGTCTCATGATCAAGGATACGTGAGATTTTTTGCTTATATGAGTCTTTTCAATACTTCAATGTTGGGATTAGTTACTAGTTCGAATTTAATAGAAGTTTATTTTTTTTGGGAATTGGTTGGAATGTGTTCTTATTTATTAATCGGTTTTTGGTTTACACGACCTATTGCAGCGAATGCTTGTCAAAAAGCTTTTGTAACTAATCGTGTAGGGGATTTTGGTTTATTATTAGGAATTTTAGGTCTTTATTGGATAACGGGTAGTTTTGAATTTCAGGATTTGTTCAACATATTCAATAATGTAAATAATAATGAGATAAATTTATTATTCCTTACTTTGTGTGCTTTTCTATTATTTGTAGGTCCTGTTGCTAAATCCGCACAATTCCCCCTTCATGTATGGTTACCTGACGCCATGGAAGGGCCTACTCCTATTTCAGCTCTTATCCATGCTGCTACTATGGTAGCGGCAGGAATTTTTCTTGTAGCTCGACTTCTTCCCCTTTTCATAGTAATACCTTACATAATGTATATAATATCTTTCATAGGTATATTAACAGTACTCTTAGGGGCTACTTTAGCTCTTGCTCAAAATGATATTAAGAGGGGTTTAGCCTATTCTACAATGTCTCAATTGGGTTATATGATGTTAGCTTTAGGTATGGGGTCTTATCGAGTCGCTTTATTTCATTTAATTACTCATGCTTATTCAAAAGCATTGTTGTTCTTAGGCTCGGGATCCATTATTCATTCAATGGAAACTCTTGTTGGTTACTCTCCAGAAAAAAATCAGAATATGGTTCTTATGGGTGGTTTAAAAAAGCATGTACCAATTACAAAAACTGCTTTTTTAGTGGGTACACTTTCTCTTTGTGGCATTCCGCCCTTTGCTTGCTTTTGGTCTAAAGATGAAATTCTTAATGATAGTTGGTTATATTCATCTATTTTTGCAGTAATAGCTTATTTCACAGCGGGATTAACCGCATTTTATATGTTTCGGATTTATTTACTTACTTTCGAAGGACATTTGAATATTCTTTTTCAAAATTATAGTGGAAAAAAGAGTAGCTCTTTCTATTCAATATCTTTATGGGGTAAGGAAGAAGCAAAAAAAATTAGTAAAAATTTTTCTTTATTTCCATTATTAATAATGAAAACTAATGAGAGAACTTCTTTTTTTTGGAAAAAGGCATATCAAATTAGTAATAATATAACAAATAGAACCTTTCTTACTATTACTCAGTTTGGTGTTAATACGACAACCTTTTCTTATCCCCATGAATCAGATAATACGATACTATTTCCTATGCTGGGATTGGTCCTATTTACTTCGTTTGTTGCAGTCATAGGAATTCCTTTTAATCGAGAAGGAAAAGATTTTGATATATTATCAGAATGGTTAACTCCGTCAATAAACCTTTTACATCAAAATTCAAATCATTTTGTGAATTGGTATGAATTCTTCACAAATGCAACTTTTTCAGTAAGTATATCCCTTTTTGGAATATTTATAGCCTATTTTTTATATAAGCCCTTTTATTCATCTTTAATAAATTTAAAGTTACTTAATTCACTTGTCAAATGGAGCTATAAGAGTAAAAAACTTTGTAGAGATAAAATAATTAATTTGATGTATGATTGGTCACACAATCGTGGTTACATAGATGCCTTTTATACAATCTCTTTTATTAAGGGTATAAGAGGATTAGCAAAACTAACTCATTTTTTTGATAGACAAGTAATTGATGGAATTATAAATGGA